GTTTATGTAGCTTAACTTATCCAAAGCAAGACACTGAAAATGCCTAGATGGGTTCATAAAACCTCATAAACAAATAGGTTTGGTCCCGGCCTTTCTATTAACTTCTAGCAAGATTACACATGCAAGTATCCTCGCCCCAGTGAAGACACCCTACAAATCACCATGATTAAAAGGAGTAAGTATCAAGCACGCTTAATGCAGCTCAAGACACTTTGCTTAGCCACACCCCCACGGGAAACAGCAGTGACTAGTATTTAGCCATAAACGAAAGTTTAACTAAGCTATGCTAATATAGGGTTGGTCAATTTCGTGCCAGCCACCGCGGCCATACGATTGACCCGAGCTAATAGACATCGGCGTAAAGAGTGTTTTAGATTAATCTAACTAAATAAAGCTAAACTCTTTCTAAACTGTAAAACCCTAGCCAATGTAAAATAAACTACGAAAGTGGCTTTAAAATTTCTGAAAACACAATAGCTAAGATTCAAACTGGGATTAGAGACCCCACTATGCTTAGCCCTAAACTTCAATAGTTAAAACAACAAAACTACTCGCCAGAACACTACAAGCAACAGCTTAAAACTCAAAGGACTTGGCGGTGCTCCATACCCCCTAGAGGAGCCTGTTCTATAATCGATAAACCCCGATCCACCCTACCATCTCTCGCTCAGCCTATATACCGCCATCTTCAGCAAACCTCGACAAGAGACATAAAGTAAGCACAAATGCCCACGCAAAAACGTTAGGTCAAGGTGTAGCTTATGAGCTGGGAAAAAATGGGCTACATTTTCTATTACAGAAAACCCACGATAACTCTTATGAAACTTAAGAGTCCAAGGAGGATTTAGTAGTAAACTAAGAATAGAGTGCTTAGTTGAACTAGGCCATGAAGCACGCACACACCGCCCGTCGCTCTCCTCAAATATAATTAAGGATTAGCTTAACTAAACACCCCTGTATTTATATAGAGGAGATAAGTCGTAACATGGTAAGTGTACTGGAAGGTGCACTTGGATAAACCAAGGTATAGCTCAATACAAAGCATCCTGCTTACACCCGGAAGATATTAATATCATTTGATTACCTTGAGCCAACACTAGCCCAAAAAACCAATCAATACTATTATCAAATAAATATATATATATATATTAAACCATTCACAAGTATAAAAGTATAGGTGATAGAAAATTTATTCTGGCGCTATAGATATAGTACCGCAAGGGAAAGATGAAAAAAAAAAACTAAGCATAAAATAGCAAGGATTTACCCCTATACCTTCTGCATAATGAGCCAGCTAGAAATTATTTCGCAAAGAGAACTAAAGCCAAATACCCCGAAACCAGACGAGCTACCCAAAAACAGCTAAAAGAGCACCCGTCTATGTGGCAAAATAGTGGGAAAGATTTTTAGGTAGAGGTGATACACCTACCGAGCCTGGCGATAGCTGGTTATCCAAGACAGAATTTTAGTTCAACCTTAAGCCTACCCGCAGAACCACTAATCCCCCTGTAAGCTTAATTGTTAGTCTAAGGAGGGACAGCTCCTTAGACACTAGGAAAAAACCTTGTATAGAGAGTAAAAATTCCAGCCCCCATAGTTGGCCTAAAAGCAGCCATCAATTAAGAAAGCGTTCAAGCTCAACATTAAACACTCAAAGAAATTCCAAACACTTAACTGAACTCCTAACATCACATTGGATTAATCTATTACACTATAGAAGTAATAATGCTAGTATTAGTAACATGAATAAATTCTCCTACGCATAAGCCTAAATCGGATCGAAAACCTCACCGATACTTAACAGCCTAATACTAATAATTATAAACAAGCCAGTATTACTAATACTGTTAACCCAACACAGGCGTGCTATCCGGGAAAGGTTAAAAGAAGTAAAAGGAACTCGGCAAATATAGCCCCGCCTGTTTACCAAAAACATCACCTCTAGCATTACTAATATTAGAGGCACTGCCTGCCCAGTGACACATGTTTAACGGCCGCGGTACCCTGACCGTGCAAAGGTAGCATAATCACTTGTTCTTTAAATAGGGACTTGCATGAATGGCAACACGAGGGTTTAACTGTCTCTTACTTCCAACCAGTGAAATTGACCTGTCCGTGAAGAGGCGGACATAAAATAATAAGACGAGAAGACCCTGCGGAGCTTCAATCTACTAATGCAATCATAATAACATAAACCTATGGGTTTAACATATCCTGACCCTGCATTTAAAATTTTGGTTGGGGTGACCTCGGAGCACAACTAAACCTCCGAATAGGCTATGCCAAGACTGAACAAGTTAAAGCGAATTAATATCTACAATTGACCCAATAATTTGATCAACGGAATAAGTTACCCCAGGGATAACAGCGCAATCCTATTCCAGAGTTCATATCGACAATAGGGTTTACGACCTCGATGTTGGATCAGGACATCCTAATGGTGCAGCAGCTATCAAGGGTTCGTTTGTTCAACGATTAAAGTCCTACGTGATCTGAGTTCAGACCGGAGCAATCCAGGTCGGTTTCTATCTATTTTACATTTCTCCCTGTACGAAAGGACAAGAGAAATAAAGCCTACTTCATAAAGTGCCTTCCTTCCATAAATGACCTAGTCTCAATTTAACAAAAAATCTACATATACAGTCCAAGAACAGGGCTTGTTAAGATGGCAGAGCCCGGCAATTGCATAAAATTTAAGACTTTACAATCAGAGGTTCAACTCCTCTTCTTAACACCATGTTCACAACAAATATTCTACTTGTTACTTTACCCGCTATTGTTGCTATAGCATTTCTTACACTTACCGAACGAAAACTACTAGGCTACATACAACTACGTAAAGGACCTAACATCGTAGGACCTTGTGGACTATTACAACCCTTTGCCGACGCAATAAAACTCTTCACCAAAGAACCATTAAAGCCCTCAACTTCCACTACTACTCTTTATGTTATCGCACCAGCCCTAGCCTTTACCATTGCCCTTCTCTTATGAGTACCTCTCCCCATACCCAATTCCCTAATTAATCTTAACCTAGGACTTTTATTTATTCTAGCCACATCTAGCTTAGCCGTCCACTCTATCTTATGATCAGGATGAGCATCAAACTCAAATTATGCACTAATCGGAGCACTACGAGCAGTAGCCCAGACAATCTCATATGAAGTAACTCTCGCCATTATTTTATTATCAATTCTGCTAATAAGCGGCTCATTCAACCTTCACTCACTTATTACAACACAAGAACACCTCTGACTTCTTCTACCATCATGACCTCTAGCCATAATATGATTTACCTCTACTTTAGCAGAGACCAATCGGGCCCCTTTTGACCTAACAGAAGGGGAATCCGAATTAGTCTCAGGCTTTAATACTGAGTATGCTGCAGGCCCATTTGCCCTTTTCTTCATAGCTGAGTACATGAATATCATTATAATAAATGCCCTAACGACCACAATTTTCCTAGGATCATTATATCCCATTCACTCACCGGAATTGTTCACAACATGCTTTATTACTAAAACACTTCTCTTAACCTCCTTATTCCTATGAATTCGAGCAACCTACCCTCGATTCCGCTATGATCAACTTATATACCTCCTATGAAAAAATTTTCTTCCCCTTACACTAGCATTCCTTATATGATATATCTCAATTTTTATCATATCCTCTGGCATCCCCCCTCAAATCTAGAAATATGTCTGACAAAAGAGTTACTTTGATAGAGTAAATAATAGAGGTGCTTAATCCCCTTATTTCTAGAATTATAGGCATCGAACCTACTCCTGAGAATCCAAACTCCTCCGTGCTACCTATTACACCTCATTCTAAAGTAAGGTCAGCTAAATAAGCTATCGGGCCCATACCCCGAAAATGTTGGTTATATCCTTCCCGTACTAATTAATCCACTAGCCCAACTTATTATTTATTTTACCATATTTATAGGTACTATTATTACACTATTAAGCTCTCACTGGTTTCTAGCCTGGATGGGCCTAGAAATAAATATATTGGCCTTTACCTCAATCCTAATTAAAAAAACAAACTCTCGCTCCACAGAAGCCGCCACTAAATATTTCCTTGTACAATCCACTGCATCTATAATCCTCATAATAGCAATTATATATAATAGTCTATTCCCCGAACAATGAACTATGATAAACAATATTAATCAATCCTCATCTTTAGTCATAATAATAGCCCTCGCTATAAAACTAGGAATAGCCCCTTTTCACTTCTGAGTCCCAGAAGTTACCCAAGGAACACCCTTAATTCCTGGCCTACTTCTCCTCACATGACAAAAACTAGCTCCCATCTCAATCATATACCAAATTTATTCATCAATTAACACAAATATTCTTCTGATCCTATCCATCCTATCCATCATAGCAGGCAGCTGAGGGGGTCTTAACCAAACACAACTACGTAAAATCCTAGCATACTCTTCAATTACCCACATAGGCTGAATAATAACAACCTTAACATATAACCCAAACGTTACAATTTTTTACCTCCTCACATATATTGTTTTAACTACCACTGCATTTCTAGCCCTAAACCTAAACTCAAACACCACGATCCTAATATTATCACACACCTGAAATAAACTCACCTGATTAATACCACTAATATCATCCACCCTCCTATCTATAGGAGGTCTACCCCCACTAACCGGCTTCCTACCCAAATGAATTACTATCCAAGAACTTACCAAAAATAATAACTTCACTATACCTACTATTATAATTATTATAACCCTACTCAATCTATATTTTTATTTACGCCTAATTTACACTACCTCTATAACACTACTTCCCACATCCAATAATACAAAAATAAAATGACAATTCGAAAATACAAAGTCCACACTCCTTATTTCCCCACTCATTATTATTACCACTTTCCTACTACCTATATCCCCAACAGTCTTAACCATTCCCTAGAAATTTAGGTTATATAAGACCGAAAGCCTTCAAAGCTTTTAGTAAGTTAAGCATACTTAATTTCTGAAACACACTAAGGACTACAGAATCTCATTCCGCATCAACTGAACGCAAATCAGTTACTTTAATTAAGCTAAGCCCTTACTAGATTAATGGGACTTAAACCCACAAAAATTTAGTTAACAGCTAAATGCCCCAATCAACTGGCTTTAATCTACTTCTCCCGCCGCAGGGAAAAAAGGCGGGAGAAGCCCCGGCAGAAATCTAACTGCTCCTTCGAATTTGCAATTCAACATGAAAATCACCTCGGGACTGGTAAAAAGAGGACTGAACCTCTGTCCTTAGATTTACAGCCTAATGCTTACTCAGCCATTTTACCTTTTTTCACTTATGCTCATTAACCGCTGGCTATTCTCTACAAATCATAAAGACATTGGAACCTTATATTTACTATTTGGCGCATGAGCTGGAACCGTAGGTATAGCTATAAGCCTTCTTATCCGAGCCGAACTCGGTCAACCCGGCAACCTGTTAGGTAATGACCACATCTATAATGTTATCGTTACGGCTCATGCATTTGTCATAATTTTCTTTATGGTCATACCCATTATAATTGGAGGCTTTGGAAACTGACTAGTACCCCTAATAATTGGTGCTCCTGACATAGCATTCCCCCGCCTAAATAATATAAGCTTCTGACTTCTTCCACCATCCTTCCTACTTCTTCTCGCATCAGCCATAGTAGAAGCTGGTGCCGGAACAGGTTGAACAGTATATCCACCCTTAGCAGGAAACCTCTCTCATCCGGGAGCCTCCGTAGACCTGACTATTTTCTCGCTTCACCTAGCAGGTATTTCTTCTATTCTAGGGGCTATTAATTTTATTACAACTATTATTAACATAAAACCCCCTGCAATATCTCAATACCAAACTCCTCTATTTGTTTGATCAGTCCTAATTACAGCAGTATTGCTCCTCCTATCCTTGCCCGTACTAGCCGCTGGTATTACAATATTATTAACAGACCGCAACCTTAACACCACCTTCTTTGACCCTGCAGGAGGGGGAGATCCTATCTTATATCAACACTTATTCTGATTCTTCGGACACCCTGAAGTCTATATTCTTATTTTACCTGGCTTCGGAATAATTTCCCACATTGTAACACACTATTCTGGAAAAAAAGAACCATTCGGGTATATAGGCATAGTCTGAGCCATAGTATCAATTGGGTTCCTAGGCTTTATTGTATGAGCTCATCATATATTTACAGTCGGAATAGATGTGGATACACGAGCCTATTTTACCTCTGCCACTATAATTATTGCAATCCCAACTGGCGTTAAAGTCTTTAGCTGACTTGCTACGCTACACGGAGGAAATATTAAGTGATCAGCCGCAATACTCTGAGCCCTGGGCTTTATTTTCCTCTTTACCGTAGGAGGTCTGACCGGTATTGTACTAGCAAACTCATCACTAGATATTGTGTTACACGACACATATTACGTTGTAGCTCACTTCCACTATGTCTTATCAATAGGAGCTGTCTTTGCTATTATGGGGGGCTTTATTCACTGATTTCCCCTATTTTCAGGCTATACCCTAGACCAAGCCTGCGCCAAAGTCCACTTTACTATTATATTTGTAGGTGTAAACTTAACCTTTTTCCCACAACATTTTCTGGGCTTATCAGGAATACCCCGACGCTATTCCGACTACCCTGATGCTTACACTACATGAAATATTGTATCATCCACAGGTTCCTTTATATCCCTGGTAGCAATACTACTAATAATTTATATAATCTGAGAAGCTTTAGCCTCAAAACGTAAAGTACTATCAATTGAACAATCTACCTACAACCTAGAGTGACTACATGGCTCTCCTCCACCCTATCACACATTTGATGAGCCAGCCTTCATCAAAATTAAATAAAAAAGGAAGGAGTCGAACCTCCTGAAACTGGTTTCAAGCCAATTCTATAGCCCCTATAACTTTTTCAATAAGGTATTAGAAAAATTATTTCATAGCTTTGTCAAAGCTAAATTATAGGACATATCCTATATATCTTACATGGCCCACCCAGTTCAACTAGGCCTACAAGATGCCACATCCCCTATCATAGAAGAACTGATTGCTTTCCACGACCACGCCTTTATAATTGTATCCCTAATTAGCTTTCTCGTCCTATATATTTTATTATCAGTACTAACAACAAAACTAACTAGCATTAACATCACAGATGCTCAAGAAATAGAGACTATTTGAACTATCTTACCCGCAATTATTCTAGTCTTAATCGCTCTTCCATCTCTACGAATTCTCTACTTAACAGACGAAATTAATAACCCCTCATTTACTATTAAGTCAATTGGACATCAATGATACTGAACCTATGAATATACAGACTATGGGGGCCTAATCTTTAATTCTTATATACTCCCCCCACTATTTTTAAACCCAGGAGACCTTCGGCTTCTAGAAGTTGATAATCGAGTGGTACTTCCAATTGAAGCCCCCGTCCGTATAATAATTACATCCCAAGACGTCCTACACTCATGAACCATCCCAACACTCGGTCTAAAAACAGATGCAATTCCAGGACGCTTAAATCAAACCACATTTACTGCCATACGACCAGGCGTCTACTACGGACAATGTTCAGAAATCTGCGGTGCTAATCACAGTTTTATGCCTATTGTTGCCGAATTAATTCCACTAAAAATTTTCGAGATAGGACCTGTATTCACTCTATAAACATACCAGATGCACTTTACCTAGTTTACCCTTAAGTTATTAAGATCCACTGTATAGCTACTACAGCATTAACCTTTTAAGTTAAAGATGAGAAAGCACCTTCTCTACAGTGAAATGCCTCAACTAAATACATCTACATGGTTTATTACCATTATAACCATGCTACCTGCACTATACCTTATTATGCAATTAAAATTACTAAATACAAACTACTATTTAAATCCATCACAAAAAATTCCTAATATACAGACATTTAATAACCCTTGACAACTAAAATGAACGAAAATTTATTTACTCCATTTATAACCCCAACTCTCCTAACTCTACCCGCTGTAGTACCCATTATTCTATTTCCCACATTACTATTTCCAACCTCCAAGCACCTTGTTAACAATCGACTAATTACTATTCAACAAAATCTGATTCAACTTACCTTAAAACAAATAATAATAACTCATAATACAAAAGGACAAACCTGGTCTCTAATGCTAATATCTTTAATTATTTTTATTGCCACAACTAACCTTCTCGGACTACTACCCCACTCATTTACACCTACCACCCAGCTGTCTATGAATTTGGCAATGGCAGTCCCTCTATGGACTGGTACAGTGATTACAGGCCTCCGCTTTAAAACCAAAAACTCCCTAGCCCATTTTTTACCACAAGGCACACCCACATTTCTTATTCCCATACTAGTAATTATTGAAACTATTAGCTTATTTATTCAACCAGTAGCCCTAGCTGTACGTCTAACCGCTAATATCACAGCAGGACATTTACTCATGCATCTAATCGGAAGTGCCATATTAGCATTATTAACCATTAATTTTCTTGCAACTTCACTAACCTTCCTACTCCTCTTGCTATTAACAATCCTAGAAATTGCAGTAGCCCTAATCCAAGCCTATGTCTTCACGCTCTTGGTAAGCCTTTATTTACATGATAATACCTAATGACCCACCAAACTCACCCCTACCATATAGTCAAACCTAGCCCATGACCTCTAACAGGAGCTTTATCAGCTCTTCTAATAACATCCGGCTTAATTATATGATTTCACTTTTATTCCATAATTCTACTAATATTAGGATTATTAACTAACATATTAACAATATATCAATGATGACGCGATATTGTACGAGAAAGCACTTATCAAGGTCACCATACAACACCAGTTCAAAAAGGCCTCCGTTACGGAATAGTCTTATTTATTATTTCAGAAGTTTTCTTCTTTGCAGGCTTCTTCTGAGCATTCTACCACTCAAGTCTTGCCCCTACACCACATCTAGGAGGACACTGACCACCAACAGGCATCACTCCCCTAAATCCCCTAGAAGTACCCCTCCTAAATACTTCTGTATTACTTGCATCAGGGGTCACAATCACTTGAGCTCATCACAGCTTAATAGAAAACAACCGAAAACAAATAATCCAAGCCCTGCTTATTACAATTCTATTAGGCACCTACTTCACCCTCTTACAGATATCTGAATATTATGAAGCACCCTTCACTATCTCTGATGGCATTTATGGCTCAACATTTTTTGTTGCTACCGGCTTCCACGGACTTCACGTTATTATTGGATCTACCTTTCTTACCGTTTGCCTTATCCGCCAGCTACTATATCATTTTACATCAAATCATCATTTTGGTTTTGAAGCGGCTGCTTGGTACTGACACTTTGTAGACGTCGTCTGACTCTTCCTCTACATCTCCATTTACTGATGAGGTTCCTATTCTTTTAGTATAACTAGTACAGCTGACTTCCAATTAGCTAGCTTCGATAATATTCGAAAAAGAATAATAAACCTAGTACTAACCCTAACAATTAACACCCTCCTAACCCTGCTACTAATAATCATTATATTTTGATTACCCGTACTTAACCCCTACGCAGAAAAGGCAGACCCCTACGAATGCGGCTTTGACCCACTAAACTCCGCTCGCATCCCTTTTTCCATAAAATTTTTTCTAGTCGCTATTACTTTCCTACTATTCGACTTAGAAATTGCTCTACTATTACCTCTGCCATGGGCCCTCCAAACAACAAACCTCCCTGTAATAATCAAATCATCAATAATACTAATCATTATTTTAACCCTCGGCCTAGCATACGAATGAACTCAAAAGGGGCTGGACTGAACCGAATTGGCAAGTAGTTTAAACAAAACAAATGATTTCGACTCATTAGATTATGATAATCATACTAGCCAAATGCCCATTATTTATATAAATATTATATTAGCATTTCTTATCTCACTCCTAGGCATATTAATCTATCGTTCACATCTAATATCCTCTTTATTATGCCTAGAAGGAATAATACTCTCTCTATTTATTATAAGTACCCTCATAGCCTTAAACATACACTTTCCCCTAGCTAATATCGTACCCATTGCTCTACTAGTATTCGCCGCTTGCGAAGCAGCAGTAGGTCTTGCCTTACTAGTCTCAATCTCAAACACATATGGTCTAGATTATATTCATAACCTAAACTTACTCCAATGCTAAAAATAATTCTTCCCACAATTATGCTATTACCAACAACATGATTCTCCAAAAATAATATATTATGAATTAACTTAACCATACACAGCTTAATTATCAGTCTTATTCCCCTCATATTTTTTAATCAAACTAGTAACAACCTCACTAGTTACTCAACTTACTTATCCTTTGACCCATTATCAACACCCCTTCTAACACTAACCGCCTGACTCTTACCCCTCATGATTATAGCAAGCCAGTACCACTTACATAACGAAAACCCTTCACGAAAAAAACTTTATCTCTCCATAATAATTTTTCTACAAATCTCTTTAATTATAACATTTATATCCACAGAACTAATCTTGTTCTATATCTTATTTGAAACCACCCTCATCCCTACCCTAATTATTATTACCCGATGAGGTAACCAAGCAGAACGCCTCAACGCAAGTACATATTTCCTATTCTACACATTAGCTGGTTCCCTTCCCTTACTAATCATATTAATATTTACATATAATAATATAGGCTCATTAAACATTGTGTTACTAACACTCACAGCCCAAAAATTAACAACCACCTGGTCCCACAACTTAACTTGACTGGCATGCATAATAGCTTTCATAGTAAAAATGCCCTTATATGGTCTACACCTATGGCTCCCCAAAGCCCACGTTGAAGCCCCCATTGCCGGATCAATAGTCCTTGCCGCAGTACTTTTAAAACTAGGTGGCTACGGTATAATGCGACTCACCTCAATCCTCAACCCCTTGACAGAATATATAGCCTATCCCTTCCTCATACTATCCTTATGGGGCATAATCATAACAAGCTCAACCTGTCTCCGACAAACAGACCTAAAAGCACTTATCGCATATTCCTCCGTAAGCCATATAGCCCTAGTAATTACAGCCTCCCTCATCCAAACCCCCTGAAGCTTTACTGGCGCTATTATCCTTATGATTGCCCATGGCCTTACTTCATCTATACTATTTTGCCTAGCAAATTCAAACTATGAACGAACCCACAGCCGCATTATATTGCTCTCTCGAGGACTTCAAACCCTACTTCCACTAATAGCCTTCTGATGGTTTGTAGCAAACCTCACCAATCTAGCCCTACCCCCCACCATTAATTTAATTGGAGAACTGTTGGTAATAGCAACCTTATTTTCTTGATCACATGTCACCATTATGCTCACAGGGCTAAATATATTAATTACCGCCCTCTATTCTCTATATATATTTATTACAACACAACGAGGGACACTCACCTCCCACATTATAAACATAAAACCCTCCTTCACACGAGAAAATATATTGATATTTATACATATTTCCCCCATCATCCTTCTATCCCTCAACCCCAATATTATTATAGGCTTCACCTCTTGTAAATATAATTTAACCAAAATATTAGACTGTGAATCTAAATACAGAAGCCCACCCCTTCTTATTTACCGAGAAAGCTTGCAAGGACTGCTAATCCATGCCTCCGTACTTAACAAAACGGCTATCTCAACTTTTAAAGGATAATAGATATCCGTTGGTCTTAGGAACCAAAAATATTGGTGCAACTCCAAATAAAAGTAATAAATGCATGCCTCCATTGTTATACTGACACTAGCTTACCTAACACTCCCAATTATTATTACCCTTATTAAGCCCAACAAAAATCACCTATACCCTAATTACGTAAAAACAATTATAATATTTACCTTTATCTTCAGTCTCTTTCCCATAACCCTATATATTCTATTAGACCAGGATATAATTATCTCAAATTGACATTGAACAACTATTCAGTCCCTAGAGCTAACACTAAGTTTTAAACTAGATTATTTCTCCATAATATTCACCCCAATTGCACTATTTATTACTTGGTGCATTATAGAGTTTTCCCTATGATATATAAGCTCAGATCCAAATATTAATCAGTTCTTCAAGTATCTCCTTATTTTTCTCATTACCATATTAATTTTAATCACCGCTAATAACCTCTTCCAACTCTTCATCGGATGAGAGGGTGTTGGAATTATATCCTTCCTACTAATTGGCTGATGACATGCCCGAACAGACGCCAACACAGCAGCTACTCAAGCAATTCTGTATAACCGTATTGGTGACATCGGCTTTGTCCTAGCCATAGCATGATTTCTTCTCCATTATAACTCATGAGACCTCCAACAAATATTTATCCTAGATTCTAAACCAAGTTTTTTACCACTAATAGGACTTCTCCTAGCAGCAACAGGAAAATCAGCCCAACTTGGCCTCCACCCTTGATTACCCTCCGCTATAGAAGGCCCAACCCCAGTTTCAGCCTTACTCCATTCTAGCACTATGGTGGTGGCAGGGGTATTTTTACTTATTCGCTTTCATCCCTTAATAGAAAATAGTATATTGATTCAAAGTCTTACACTATGTCTAGGAGCTATCACCACCCTATTTACAGCAATCTGCGCCCTAACACAAAACGATATCAAAAAAATTGTAGCCTTCTCTACCTCAAGTCAATTAGGATTAATAATAGTTACCATTGGCATTAACCAACCACACCTAGCATTCCTACATATCTGCACTCATGCCTTCTTCAAAGCCCTATTATTCATCTGCTCTGGCTCTATTATTCACAATTTAAATAACGAACAAGATATTCGAAAAATAGGTGGATTATTTAAAATAATACCCATCACTTCAACTTCTCTAACCATCGGTAACCTAGCACTTACAGGTATACCTTTTCTCACAGGTTTCTACTCCAAAGATCTTATTATCGAAACCGCAAACACGTCATATACCAATGCCTGAGCCCTATCTACTACTCTTATCGCCACCTCCCTAACAAGCGCCTACAGCACCCGAACTATTATTCTAGCACTAACAGGACAACCCCGCTTTTCAACCTCAACTCACATTAATGAAAATAACCCAGCTTTACTAAATCCAATAAAACGTTTAACACTAGGCAGCCTACTCGCAGGATTTCTTATCACTAATAATATTTTCCCCACTACACCACCCCAACTGACCATACCCCATTACCTAAAACTCTTAGCCCTATGCGTAACCACCCTAGGTTTCCTAATAGCCCTAGACTTAGCCCTTATAACCAACAACCTCAAAATATATACTCCATCACATATATTTAAATTTTCTAACATGTTAGGATATTTCCCCATTACAATCCACCGAATAATCCCCTATCAAAATCTAATTATAAGTCAAAATCTAGCCTTTATCTTACTAGACTCAATCTGACTAGAAAAACTAATACCCAAAACAATCTCACATGTCCACGCTACTGCCTCCATTACTACAACCACCCAAAAAGGCATGATCAAACTTTATTTCCTCTCCTTCCTTATTTCCCTCATCCTAGTTACACTATTAACTGTATAATCTATTACCTCGAGTAATTTCAATAACAACATAAACACCAACAAATAATGTTCAACCAACAACCACTACTAACCAACGACCATAATCATATAAAGCGCCTGCACCAATAGAATCTTCACGAATTAGCCCTGGCCCCTCTCCCTCAAAAATCACCCAACTTCCTATATTATTTAAATTGACCACCACCACTAACTCACCATAATCTAAAACTCATAGAATCAACCCCACCTCCATCGCCAATCCAACTAATAAACTACTCAATACTTCAAATCCCGAAACCCATGCCTCAGGGTATTCCTCAATAGCCATCGCAGCAGTATAACCAAAAACAACCATTATACCTCCCAAATAAATCAAAAATATTATTAAGCCCATATAAGTACCTCCATAGTTTAAAATAATTACACAACCAACTATACCACTGACAATCAATGCCAAGCCCCCATAAATAGGAGAAGGCTTAGAAGAAAACCCCACAAACCCCATAACCAATAATACACTTAACAAAAATAAAATATATGACATCGTTCTTACATGGACTTCAACCATGACTAATGATATGAAAAACCATCGTTGTATTTCAACTATAAAAACACCAATGACCTCCCTACGTAAATCCAACCCAGTTATAAAAATAATTAATCATTCCCTCATTGATTTACCCACCCCATCAAACATTTCTACATGATGAAATTTTGGCTCTCTCCTAGCAACTTGCTTAACCTTGCAGATTATTACCGGCCTATTTCTAGCAATACACTACTCACCAGACACTTCCTCTGCCTTCTCCTCAATCGCACATATTACCCGAGATGTAAACTACGGCTGAATCATCCGCTACCTCCACGCCAATGGCGCCTCTATGTTCTTTATCTGCCTTTTCCTACACGTAGGTCGAGGCCTATACTACGGCTCATTCCTCCTCATTGAAACATGAAACATTGGCATTGCACTATTACTCATAATCATGGCAACAGCCTTTATGGGCTATGTGCTTCCATGAGGGCAAATATCATTTTGAGGTGCCACAGTTATCACAAATCTATTATCTGCAATCCCATACATCGGAACAAGCCTCGTTCAGTGGGTCTGAGGTGGTTATTCTATTGATAATCCAACCCTCACACGATTTTTTACCCTCCACTTTATCCTGCCCTTCATTATTGCAACCCTAACAACTCTTCACCTACTTTTCCTACACGAGACAGGATCAAACAACCCCTGCGGAATCCCCTCCAATTCCGATAAAATCCCTTTCCATCCCTACTATACGATTAAAGACATTCTAGGCCTGATCTTCCTCCTCCTCATCCTAATAACCCTAGTATTATTTACACCCGACCTTTTAAGTGATCCAGACAACTACACTCCAGCTAATCCACTAAACACCCCACCTCATATTAAACCAGAGTGATATTTCCTATTTGCGTACGCAATCCTACGATCCGTCCCTAATAAGCTAGGGGGTGTACTAGCCCTCCTTCTATCCATTCTCATCTTAGCAATTATACCTATACTCCACAAATCTAAACAACAAAGCATAGCATTCCGCCCACTTAGCCAACTCCTACTATGACTTCTAGTTACAACCCTATTAACCCTTACCTGAATCGGAAGCCAACCAGTAAACCAACCCTTTATTATAATTGGGCAAGTAGCATCCATACTATATTTTACTACAATCTTAATCCTAATACCACTAGCCTCCCTAATCGAAAATAGTCTCCTCAAATGAACCTGCCTCCGTAGTATAAATCAATACACCAGTCTTGTAAACTGGAAACGGACACTCTTCCCTGAGGCAACTCAGAAAGAAAGTACTTAACTCCACCACCAATACCCAAAACTGGCATTCTATTTAAACTACTTTCTGTATTCTAGGGGGTATAGCCCTCAAAATAACTTAGTACAATCTAATTTTATATGTCCCTATGTAATTCGTGCATTACTGTTTGTCCACATGAATATTATATAGTACTATAAATGCTTAACCGTCCATAGAACATAAATTTACATATTTACTAACACTTCTCGCCAACATGCTTACAAGCAGGGATATCCCTTCAAACAAACAACTGTAATACATAACACTTAAAGTCCCAAAGTACTGGTTCCACCTATTGGAATATCAACCGACTTAATGCCTTCATTATCGTACATAGTACATTCAGTTATTGATCGTACATAGCACATTACAGTCGAGCATACCCAACTCAACCTCGCCAACACGAATATATCTCGTCAGTTGGGTGTCCCTTGACTACCATCCTCCGTGAAATCAATATCCCGCACAAGAGTGCTACTCTCCTCGCACCGGGCCCATAACTCGTGGGGGTAGCTATAACTGACATCTAATGGACATCTGGTTCTTACCTCAGGGCCATATTATCAAGATCGCCCACACGTTCCCCTTAAATAAGACATCTCGATGGATCACGGGTCTATCACCCTATTAACCAGTCACGGGAGCTCTCCATGCATTTGGTATCTTTTATCTCTGGTCTGCACGCGACCCCATTGCAGAATGCTGGTCTCGCCACAATCAATCCCGCAGCGCCTGTCTTTGATTCCTAGTCCATGCTATTATTAATCGCACCTACGTTCAATATTCTAGCTCCACACGAACCTTAGCAAGGTGTTATTTAATTCATGCTTGTAGGACATACAGATAGTTAATCACACCACACCGATTCAAACCACATGCCAGTCTAAGCCACAACAAACTATACACAAACCCCCCCTCCCCCAACTCCGACCACTCCCACATAAATTGCCTTTGCCAAACCCCAAAAACAAAAGCTTGCTGCCTAGCCGAAGTCTCACTTTTTATCTTTTAGGTTTACACACCTAAGCTATCACTTTCTCAACTAATAAAAAATTAGTTCACTTACCACCCCCTCAACACCCCACCCTTCTCCCCACAACCCCAAAAGATAATATTTACAATATATATATTACTCC